ATTGGGTAGGTCGCTAGTGTAGTTCCCTGTCCACGATTCTGCTATTTATTGGAATCATTTTACTAGAATACTATAGTATAGTATGAAAATCCGCCCGATAGAAAGTTTTTAATACTTATGTAGAACTACAAAGTAAGAAACATTTTAATTGGATTAATATCGGTGGATCATATTAATCATTCATTGAATGATAAATAACTACAAGTGACGGAGATACACGATTTAAATAACGAAAAATCCAATATTTAAAAATAGTATCGAGAATAACTGGAAAAGTGGAAACAAGACCAGATATAATTTGATCATTATGACCAAAGCCAAAATCTTTGTAGACAGAACCAATCATTAGTTCCCAACCGTGGGGTGAATGAAATCCGATACATAAATCAGTTAATAAAAGAATCAAAAAAGCTTTTATTGTATCACTTAAGTTATATAGGAATTCCTGAGCCCAAGAGTTAAGACTAACAAGTTCTTCATTACCTAAAATAGAAAAACCGCTTAGAATAACAAAACAGATTATATTTGTCGAGAAGTGCAAAATCGTATGGATACGATCCTCGTCGTGTATCTTGATTAATTGGATCGTTTCTTTGTGGATTTCTATAGGAAACTTTTGTAGATGTGTCTCCGAGCATTCTTTGATCATTTCTTCCAAGAAGAGGATTTCCTCTAATTCTATGAACTTTTCTAGAATACTTTTTTCTTGAATATCATTCAAAAAAATTTCGGATTGACCAGTATTCGACCAATTAGTAACCCAAGATTCCATACTTTTAGTAAATGAGAGAGAAATCCACCAGGGCAGAAATACTATAGATGCAAGATACAAAAGAGGAGTGAATGCTTTTTTTTTGCCATTTTTCACCTGTTCATTTTTAATTAACCCATTTCATTTGTCGACTCTATGTGATCAAATATTTATTTCAAACATGAGTTCTAGACAAGGTATCAAACCTTTGAATTTATTTTATTTGTGATTTTGTTTTAATCTAGAAAGAATACAGAAATAGACTAAGACTCCACCTCGAGTTCGACTGAAGAAATAATACAAAATCGTGTTTCCAGATATCTCAATTCATCAAATTCCAAACAAGTGTTTCCTTTCGATGAATGACCAAAAAAAGTCCTTTCAGGAATGAATATTGTTGAGATTTTGAGACGAAAGAACTCTTTTTCTATCAAAATTTCCAATACAATATTTCAAAAAAATTCCAACGATTCCCCATATTCAAGAATAGAATAATTGAGAGAAAGATATTGTGATGATCAAATGAGCGGCAAAACAAGACAGAAATGGGCCGGTTATCATTATTAAGAAAACCCACCATGGGTTAGTAAAGAACACAAACGAAAGGATAAAAAAAGGTCGATTGACAAAAAGAAAAATAATTTACAAGATATGATTTATCTGCATCTAAAGTATCACTTAGTTATAGAAAAAACGAGATTCTTGCATTTTTTCCCTCCTGCTGCAAAAGCATTCGTTCTTCAGCCCAGCTCCTTTTCTCAAAAGACTTCAATTGGTACGCACAAAAAATAGGCCAATTCCGCAGCTTTTTGTTCAATTTCTCGTAGAGTCAAATTCTCATCAGTACGGGTCAACGGAATAGCCCCACGGCCTCTGATGTCCATATAAAGGATACGGCGGGCATAAATACCCTCTTTAACTTCTATTCTAACGGATTGAATATCCTTTATAAAGAATCGGAGGAATATGCGACGATTTTTTCCAGGAAATCCCCAACGAAAAATACACACTATTCCTTCCTTTCTATCGAATTGATCATAACCACTACCTACATTCCAGGAAATTGTGCACCACAAATAGGAACTAATAAAGAGACCCGCGATCCCGTAGAAAGACATCACGATCCCTTGTGGAAAAAAAAGGATTTGCTGAGACGGAACAAAAGATATCAAATTTCTACCAAGATAACTGGAAGTTCCAACCAATAAGAATCCTAATGAACCTAAAAAAACGATAAGCGCCCAGCAAAAATTACTTAGTTTTCGAGACCCCGTTCTAAGTTCTATCCATATATGTTCTGATCGCCAATTCATACTTGATCCGATTGTATTTTATTAGAATTGAGAGAATACCCCAAATTATTTTGACTTTACTTTTTTTGTTTCCGAATGAACTCTCATCAACTAGCACTAGTTTAATGTGAACTAGCACTAGTTTGATGGGAACCCTTAGGAGTAATTCATCAAATTGGTTAGATCTAAAATAATAACATACCCTTCATATGATCCCAATATACATATATACATAGAGATCCACCAACTTTACATTTTAGGCATCCAGAAATCCCGAGCTATTTCAAACTAGCTAGAATTCAGTTACTCATAGATCATTTTCTGCAGGCATAAGAGCTTTTTCCTTTATGTTCGGCGGAAATCACATGTTCTGCCATATTTCCCGAAATAAATATCTGTGTTATGCTACAAGTCTAAGTTTCAAAAAAACAGATGAGATTGGGTCCCCTCAGATCTAAACAATCTTGTTTTTTTGAACATGAAGAAATAAAGAAGCCATTGCAATTGCCGGAAATACTAGGCCTACTAAAGGCACAAAAATAGAGGGAAAGTGGAAAGTTGTCATAAAATGGGGTACCTCGATTTACTATTTGTACCTGTTCTTATTTTTTTTAAATATCATATTTTTTATTTATACTAATTATAATTAATAATTGTAATTATTATGAATTCGTAGTTATTATTAATTAATTGAATTTGAAAAATTTTATTCGAGATATAAGTATCTAAGTGAGGATATAGAATAAGTCCAAGGAATGTAGAACTAAATAAATGAACTTATTCATCTATCTACATGAAAGATACATATGATAATCCATTTTATCATTTTTCTTCAGTTCTTTGTGTTTTGTTCTTGTCTTCGAATTTAATGTTTTATTTGCCCAATTTCACGAAAGAAAGAACTCGCGTTTTTATCTTGTTGATAGAGACTTCTTAATTAGTAATCGGGAATCTAGGTAAAAAAAGAGTTATCCGCAACTTGAACTTTTGATTCTTTCTACAATTAGATCTTAGGTCACCAAGGAAAACCCCATTCTTATATTACTTTGATTCCGATAAGCTAAGATTCCGATAAGCTAAGATTCCGATAAGCAAACAAGTAGTTTGCTACAAATAAAAAAATGGAACTTAGTGCGCTCTACTTGATTGAATTGGAATTCAAAGGAAAGAAGGCGTGGAGCTTAAATAACTCACTCAGAACACTTTTTAAAAGATTACGTGGTACGATTAGGTCGAACAAGCCCTTCTGGAATAAATATTCAGCCGCTTGTGAGCCTTCGGGTACTGTTTTATTCAATGTTTGTTCAATTACTCTTTTACCCGCAAATGCAATGTAGGAATTTGGTTCGGCAATAATAATATCTCCCAACATACCAAAACTCGCTGTTACCCCACCAGTAGTAGGAGATGTAAGGATGGATACATACAATAACTTTTTATTTGATTGGTAATCATATAAGGCAGACGATATTTTAGCCATTTGCATCAAGCTCAAACTTCCTTCTTGCATGCGCGCCCCCCCCGAAGCGCACACTATAATAAGAGGTATAAATTGATTGGTAGCGTACTCAATCAAACGGGTGATTTTCTCCCCGACTACGGATCCCATACTCCCCCCCATAAACTGAAAATCCATAACCCCAATTGCTACGGGAATACCATTTAGTTGACCTACGCCTGTTTGAACAGCCTCGGTTAATCCTGTCTTTCGTTGATAAGAATCAATACGATCTTTATAAGGCTCCTCCTCCGAATGAAATCCAATGGGATCCAGGGAGACCATGTCTTCATCCATAGGATCCCAAGTACCGGGGTCGATCGAAACTTCGATTCTTTCTGAACTACTCATTTTCAAATGATATCCACATTGTTCACAAATATTCATTTTTGATTTCAAAAATTTCTTATAATTTAATCCATAACAATTTTCGCATTGAACCCACAAATGCCTGTATTTTTGAGTTGTTTCGAGATCACTAGACCTTTGTTTTAGAGTTAAATTACTATTCTTCGCGTGGGTTCGTATACCGGACCTCCCACTTTCACTACTAGTTTTACGTTTATCAAAAACGCACCTATAAATGTAACTGTCACTACTATCACTTACAGTGGACGTATCAATACAGATTTGAGACTGAAGATAATTGTCAATGCAACTAGTAATGTGATTATTCCAACTAGATTGAGTATCAGACATGTAACGATTGTATAAGGAATCCTCATTCGTAGATCCATTATTCATATAACTAGAATTGCGATAACGGGAAAAAGAACTTTCCAATTCACTCAGAAAAGGAAAAGAAAAATCGTTGTCAATCTCAAAAATCTGATTTTCAATATCAAAATAGATAGAATAACTGTCTCCATTAATATCCCTAACTAAAAAAGTATCATCAGAGATGAAATTCCGAATGTATTTGGCGGGATCGACATTACTATAACTAGAATTGTCACGACCCCTCCAACTATGAATGTTGTTAGCCCTACCTTTTCTTTTCGGATCTTTACTTTCACTAGGACCAAGATTTTCCATTAATTTCTTTATCCCATACTTGCATTCTAACTCCTTATTAAAGACCATCGAATTAAACCACCACCTTTCCATAGAGTTTTCGTGCCCCCTCTTTGTATAAAAAATACAATAGATGAATAGTCATTCGATCCACAATTCTTTATTTTTATATTTTTATTTGAATATCTTATTCCCTATCAAACTAAACATAGAAATTAAATCACTACTAGGATAATAGGAAGTGTGAAAAAGGATTCTCTTTTGTGGGAATCCGGGGGTAAGACTTCACTATATATGAATATAGTGGAATCCCCTTTTTATTCGAAATTTAAAAATTAAATATAATTATAAAAGGCGGGTTTTCCTCTGTCTTCGCATCGAACAAAAAAATAAAAAATAAAAATTTGTTCTCTCCTAGAACAAATTTTTTCGTAAAATCTCGTCT